CAAATAAAATGGCTGAGGAATAAGCGATAAATTGTAAATTTATTAACGAGAAACAGTTCTCTTTTATTATTTATAAGTCTTATAGTTAAAAAATAATATAAAATTGCAAATTTTAAGATGAAAATAATTCTAAGGCTTAAAGAAATTTTCTTTATAAATAATTTTGAAGATTATTAGTTTAATTAACTTAAAACCTTCTTTATAAATATATAAAAGTTCTAGTAATTAAACCTAATAATGAAATTATATTAATAAAATTAATAAAAATAAAAGAATTATTTTTAATTTTAATTTTTAATCATTTTAATTTTAAATAATTAAATATAAAAGAAGAGTAAATAATACGAATATAATATAAAAGTATAATTAATCTTATTATAATAAAAATGAATATTAAAATAAAAAAATTATTTTTTAATAAGAAATTAATTACTATTCATTTAGGAAAAAATCCAATAAAGGGGGGTAAACCTCCTAAAGAAAGAAAGTTAATTATTAATGATATTTTAATTAAATAATTTAAATTAATGATAAATAATTGATTAATAAAAAAAATATTAAATATGAAAAATATAAAACATATAATTCTATTTAAAAATCTATAAAAACAAAAATAAAATAATCATAAATTTTCTCTAATTATAATTGATGAAATTATTCATCCTAAATTATTAATTGAAGAAAAAGCTAATAATTTTCGTAAAGAGGTTTGATTTAATCCTCCAATAGCTCCAATTACTACATTTAAAATTAAAATAATGAATAAAAATTTATCAAAAAAATAATATGATAATAAAATTATGGGGGAAATTTTTTGTCATGTTATTAAAATGAAACAATTTATTCAAGAAAGACCTTCAATAATATTGGGGAATCAAAAGTGAAAAGGTGCGGATCCTATTTTTATAAGTAGGGTAGAGTTTATAATTATAATAATGAAATTATTTTTTTCTAAGTAAAAAAAAAATATTTTTATTAAAATAATAAATAAAAAATTAATTGAAGCAATAGATTGGATAAGAAAATATTTTAACGAAGCTTCTGAAGCAAATAAATTTTTTGAGTTAGAAATTAGGGGGATAAATCTTAATAAATTAATTTCTAATCCAATTCAACACCCAAATCAAGAGTTAGCTGAAATAGAAATTAAGGTTCTAAAAAATAAAATAAATATAAAAAATATTTTATTAGAATTAAATAAAAAAAATATATAAAATAAGAAATTAAATTTCAGAAAGAATTATAAATTCAATTAATTATATTTTAGTGTAAGATGCACGATAATTTTTGATATTATTAGGTATAGTTTAATTCTATGAAATATAATAAAGGTAGAATTCTACATAATTTATCCTATCAGAATAATCCTTTTTCAGGCACTTTATTTTTAAAAAAAAGGATTTCCTTTATATTTGGGGTATGAACCCAAAAGCTTACTTTAGCTTATTTTTAATTTTTTTTTTTTTAAGAAAAATTATTAACTATGGTTCAGGAAATTATTAATTAAGTATATAAATAATAAATATTTAATATTATACATTAATTTATAAAAATTTAAATGGCAAATGCAATTTTTAATAGGAATAATAATAAAATAAAGAGAGAAAGAATATTAAATTTTTAATAATTATATTAAAATAATTAATAATTTATATATATATATATATATTATAATATTATTAATTAAGTATTAATATAAAAAAAAAAAAAAAAAAATCTATGTAAAAAAATTTACTTATAAATAAATTTTTATGATTTAAAAAATTTTTTTTTAATTTATTTTACATATAAATTTTAGTAAAAATATTTAATTATTTAAATAATAATTAATATTATTTTGTAGTAATTAACATTAAAAATTTAAGAAATTAAGATTTAGTAATATAAAAATTAATAACAAATTTTGTGCCAGCAGTTGCGGTTAAACAAAAGTTAAATTAAATTTTATTAGAAATTAATAAATAATTAAAATTTAATTTAAATATTAAATTATTAAGTGAAATTTTAATTTAATTAAAAATTATATAATGAAATATGATTTAATAAATTTTATTAAAAACTAGGATTAGATACCCTACTATTAAAAATTTAAATTAAAATACTAAAATAGTATATAATTATTTATTGAAACTTAAATAATTTGGCGGTATTTTAGTTCATTTAGAGGAATCTGTTTATTAATTGATAATCCACGAATAATTTTACTTAATTAAAAATTTTGTATATCGTTGTTAAAAAAATATTTTTAAATAAATTTAATATTTAAGAATTTCAATTATAAATTAAATCAGATCAAGATGCAGATTATAGTTAAGAATATAATGGATTACAATAAATTTATTTATAATGGATATTTAATTGAAAAATTAAATTAAAAGTGGATTTAAATGTAATTTTATTTAATTTATTAAAATGATTAAAAATTAAAATATGTACATATTGCCCGTCGCTTTCATTAATAAATTGAAATAAGTCGTAACAAAGTAGAGGTACTGGAAAGTGTTTCTAGAAAGACAAATTAGAGCTTGATAAAGCATTTCATTTACATTGAAAAGATAATAATTTATATTTAGTTTGATTGGGGAAAAATTAGTATAAAAATAAAATTAATAAAAATAATTTTAAAAAATATTATAATGGGGGTTAAAGTATTTTTTAAAGAAAAAATTATTAAATTTATAGTAAATTAGTATTGTGAAATAATTTTGAAATAGATGAAAATAAATTAATTAAAAAGTAAATTTTATTTATTGTATCTTGTGTATCAGAGTTTATCAATAAAAAATTTTATTAAAAAATAATTCTCGAATTTAAAAGAGTTAATTAATTAGGAAATTTATTGTAGCAAAAATATTTTTAATAATTAATTTGAAATGAAATGTTAATCGTTTTTAAATATATCTAGTTTTTTTAGAAAAAAGTTTAATTTAAAATTTATAAAAAAAAAAATTAATTAATAAATTTTTTTTTAAAATAAATTTAATATTTTAAGGGATAAGCTTTAATTTAAATTTTTATAATGATATTAAATATATATAAAAATTTTAAAATTTATATTGTTTAAAAATTATAATTTTTTATAAATAATTTTATAAAAATTAAAATTTAATTTTATATTTAATTTTTTATAAAAAAATAAATATATAATTAAATAATTTTAGTTATAATGATAAAATTAGTATAAAATTTAATAATTAATATTTTTATTTTATAGAATTAATTATAAGGAATTCGGCAAAATTTATATTCACTTGTTTATCAAAAACATGTCTTTTTGTTAATAATTTAAAGTCTAATCTGCCCACTGATAAAAATTAAAGGGCTGCAGTATTTTGACTGTACAAAGGTAGCATAATCATTAGTCTCTTAATTGGTGACTTGTATGAAAGATTGGATGAGATATAAACTGTCTTATTTTTAAATTTAGAATTTAATTTTTTATTAAAAAAGTTAAAATATATTTAAAAGACGAGAAGACCCTATAGAGTTTTATTTATAATTTAATTAAAAATTTTTTTATTAAATTTAAATTTAAATTAGATTATAAATTTTGTTGGGGTGATAGAAAAATTAAATTAACTTTTTTTAAATTATAAATATATGTATTATATTAACATTAATTGATGAATAAATGATCCATAAATTATGATTAAAAGATTAAATTACCTTAGGGATAACAGCGTAATTTTTTTTTTTAGTTCAAATAAAAATAAAAGTTTGCGACCTCGATGTTGGATTAAGATAAAATTTAAATGCAAAAGTTTAAAATTTTTGATCTGTTCGATCATTAAAATCTTACATGATCTGAGTTCAAACCGGTGTAAGCCAGGTTGGTTTCTATCTTTAAAAAATAAAAATATTTTAGTACGAAAGGATCAAATATTTAAAATAATTTTAAAAAAAAGAATTTTATTAAATTTGTTTTAAATTTATAGGCTATTTTGGCAGATAAGTGTAATGGTTTTAGAAATCATAAATATATATAAAATTTATATAGGTAGTAAATGATTATAAATGATTATTTATTAATTTTATATGGTTTAGTTATGTTAATTTTAGGAGTTTTAATTGGGGTAGCTTTTTTAACTTTGTTAGAGCGTAAGGTATTAGGTTATATTCAGATTCGAAAGGGTCCTAATAAGTTAGGATTTTTAGGAATTTTGCAACCTTTTAGAGATGCTATTAAATTATTTACTAAAGAACAAACTTATCCTTTATATTCTAATTATTTTGCTTATTATTTTTCTCCTATTTTTAGTTTTTTTTTATCTCTATTAATTTGAATGGTAATTCCTTATTATTTTAATATAATTAGTTTTAATTTAGGATTTTTATTTTTTTTTTGTTGTACTAGAATAGGGGTTTATACTTTAATAGTAGCTGGTTGATCTTCCAATTCAAATTATTCTTTATTAGGGGGATTACGGGCAGTGGCTCAGACTATTTCTTATGAAGTAAGATTAGCATTAATTATAATATCTGTTATTATTATAGTTATAGATTTTAATTTGATAAAATTTAGTAATTATCAAATATTAATTTGATTTATATTTTTAATATTACCTTTATCTATATGTTGGCTATCTTCAAGTTTAGCTGAGACTAATCGAACACCTTTTGATTTTGCTGAGGGGGAGAGAGAATTAGTGTCAGGATTTAATATTGAATATAGAAGAGGGGGATTTGCTTTAATCTTTTTGGCTGAATATTCAAGAATTTTATTTATGAGTATATTATTTATTTTAATATATATAGGGGGTTATAATTTAAGAATTTTTTTTTATTTTAAATTGGTATTTATTTCATTTTTTTTTATTTGGGTACGGGGAACATTACCTCGTTATCGTTATGATAAGTTAATATATTTAGCTTGAAAAAGATATTTACCTATTTCTTTAAATTTTTTAATATTATTTCTAGGAATAAAAATTTTTTTTATTTAAATATATTTTTTTTAGTATAAATTAATAGAATATTTATTCTTTCTTAAGTTTTCAAAACAAATGCTTTAACAAGCTCATTAATTAGTTAAAAATTAGATTATCTCAATATTTTCTTAATAGGGGATTAATAATAAAATATGAAAAGTAAATTAGGGTAAGAAGTTGTCCTGTAATAATATAGGGATCTTCTACTGGTCGGGCTCCAATTCAAGTTAATAAAATTACAGTTGTTACTATAAATCAAAATAAAACTTGATTTAAAGGATAGAATTGAATTCCTTGAATTTTTTTTATAAATGTTAAAGGTAAAATAATTAAAATTAAAATAGATATAACTAAAGCAATTACTCCCCCTAATTTATTAGGGATGGAGCGTAGAATGGCATAAGCAAATAAGAAATATCATTCTGGTTGAATATGTGGAGGAGTTACTAGAGGATTAGCTGGAATAAAATTATCTGGGTCACCTAAAAGATATGGATTAACTATTGTTAATATAATTAAAATAAATAATATAATTAAAAATCCAATTAAATCTTTAAAAGAAAAAAATGGATGGAAAGGAATTTTATCTAAATTTCTATTAATACCTAGTGGATTATTAGATCCTGTTTGATGTAAAAATAATAAGTGAATTATAGTTATTATAGATAAAATAAATGGTAGTAAAAAATGAAATGTGTAAAATCGGGTTAAAGTTGCATTATCTACAGCGAATCCTCCTCAAATTCAATTTACTAATAAGTTTCCTAAATATGGGATAGCTGATAAAAGATTGGTGATTACAGTTGCCCCTCAAAAAGATATTTGTCCCCAAGGTAAAACATATCCTATGAAGGCAGTTCCTATTAATAAAAATAAAAGAATAACACCTACTATTCATGTATATTTTAAATTAAATGATTCATAATAAATTCCTCGTCCAATATGTAAGTATACACAAATAAAAAAAAATGAAGCTCCATTAGCGTGTAAAGTTCGAATTAATCATCCATAGTTAACATTTCGACAAATATAATTTACTCTATAAAATGCTATTTCAATATTAGCTGTATAATATATAGTTAAAAATAATCCAGTTAAAATTTGGATTATTAAGCAAAGTCCTAATAATGATCCAAAATTTCATCATGTTGAAATATTGGATGGGGAAGGTAAATCGATAAGTGATCTATTAATAATTTTGAAAATAGGGTGATTTTTTCGTAAAGGTTTATAATTATTTATCATTTGTTAAAATTAATTTGATGGTCGAAGAGGGCCAAAAAAAATATTTGTGATTTTTACTACTGCAATTAATGTAATAAAAAGATAAATAATTAATATTATTATTATTAAGAATGTTTGATTATTATATAATTTTGATAAATTAATTTTATTTTCATTATTAAAAAATAAATTAAAATTAAAAAATTTATTTATTTCATCATTAAATGTAATATTTATTCAGTTTAATTTATAAAAAAAATATATTCTGATTAAAATAATAAAAAAAAAATTAATTATTATAATTTTTGTAAAAAAAAAATTGTTTTTAAAAAGTTCATTAGATGCAATACTTGAAACATAAATAAATAATACAAGAAGTCCTCCCAGAAAAGTTAAAAATAAAATATATGAAAATCAATATGTATTAATTAATATTCCTGATAACATACAAATTAAAATAGTTTGAATTAAGATTATTAATCCTATAGAAAGAGGATGCGTTAAAAAAAATATAAAAAAAGAAATTGATATTATTATTAAAGAAAAAAATATTTTTATCTCAAAGAATAGTTTAATTAAAATAGTAATTTTGGAGATTATTGATAAAGAGTACTCTTTTTCTTTGAAGTTTTTAAAGAAAAATCTTATTTTTGATTTACAAGACCAATGTTTTTTATAAACTATAAAAACATTAAATAAAACAAATGAAAATTTTTAGAGTTATATTGATTATTGTTATTATTGTTATATTTATTATTGGTAATTTAATTTTTATTTCTAAACATAAACATTTATTAATTATTTTATTAAGATTAGAATTTATAGTTTTAAGAGTTTTTTTGTTTATATTATTAGTTTTAAGATATTTACATTATAATATATATATATTAATGTTATTTTTAGTTTTTGCTGTATGTGAGGGGGCTTTAGGATTATCTATTTTAGTTTCCATAATTCGTACTTATGGTAATGATTATTTTCAAAGATTTAATTTATTATAAAATGATAAAATTTTTAATTATAATAATTTTTATAATACCTTTATGTTTTTTAAAAAATATATTTTGATTGGTTCAAATATTTTTATTTATTATAATATTTATGTTTATAAATTTAACTATAAGATTGTATAATATTAGAAATTTAAGATATATATTTGGTTGTGATATAATTTCATTTGGGTTGATTTTATTAAGAATTTGAATTTGTAGATTAATATTAATAGCTAGAGAAAATTTATTTAAATTAAAGTTTTTTATAACTTTTTTTTTATTTAATATTATTTTTTTATTGATTATATTATATATAACTTTTTCTGTTATAAATTTATTTATATTTTATTTATTTTTTGAGGGTAGATTAATTCCTACTTTATTATTAATTATAGGTTGAGGGTATCAACCTGAGCGAATTCAGGCAGGATTATATTTATTATTTTATACTTTGTTTGCTTCTTTGCCTTTATTATTAGGTATTTTTTTTATTTTTAATAAGGAAAATTATATTATAATTTATTTTTTAAAATTTTTAAATATTAATTTTTATTTATTATATATTAGTATAATTATAGCTTTTTTAGTAAAAATGCCTATATATTTTGTTCATTTATGATTACCTAAGGCTCATGTAGAAGCTCCTGTTTCAGGTTCAATAATTTTAGCTGGTATTATGTTAAAATTAGGGGGTTATGGATTATTGCGAATTATAGTTTTTTTACAAATAGTAGGTTTAAAATTTAATTTTATTTGAGTTGTAATTTCTTTATTAGGGGGATTTTATGTTAGATTAAATTGTTTTTGTCAAGTAGATATTAAATCTTTAATTGCTTATTCTTCAGTTGCTCATATAAGATTAGTAATTGGGGGTATTATAACTATAAGATATTGAGGGTTTATAGGTTCTTATATTTTAATAATTGGTCATGGGTTATGTTCTTCTGGTATATTTTGTTTAGCTAATATTAATTATGAACGATTTCATAGTCGAAGATTATTTATTAATAAGGGTATAATAAATTTTATTCCTTCTATAAGTTTATGGTGATTTTTATTAATATCAAGAAATATGGCAGCTCCCCCTTCGTTAAATTTAATAGGGGAAATTATATTAATTAATAGATTAGTAAGTTGATGTTGAATTTCAATAATTTTTTTAATATTAATTTCTTTTTTTAGAGCTGGTTATAGATTATATTTATATTCTTATACACAGCATGGAAAATATTATTATGGGATTTATAGATTTTACAGAGGTGTTTCTCGAGAATATTTGATATTATTATTACATTGATTACCTTTAAATATTTTAGTTTTAAAAATTGATTATAGAATAATTTGATTTTACTTAAATAATTTAAATAAAATATTGATTTGTGGTATCAAAAATATGAGTGAAGATTCATTTTAGGTTATTCAAAAAAATTCAATTTGTTTTTTAAGATTTTTTTTTTTATTTTTTTTTAGATTAATAAATTTTATATTTATGGTTTATTTTATTAATAATAATATGGTTTTTTTTTTAGAGTGGGAAATTATTTCTTTAAATTCTAATATAATTGTTATATCTATTTTATTAGATTGAATGTCATTATTATTTATGATATTTGTAAGTTTAATTTCTTCTGTGGTAATTTTTTATAGAAAAAGATATATATATTCAGAAAAAAATTTAAATCGTTTTATTATTTTAGTTTTATTATTTGTTTTTTCAATAATTTTATTAATTATTAGTCCTAATATAATTAGAATTTTTTTAGGGTGGGATGGTTTAGGTTTAGTTTCTTATTGTTTAGTTGTTTATTATCAGAATATTAAATCTTTTAATGCTGGAATATTAACAGCTTTATCAAATCGTATTGGAGATGTTTGTATTTTAATTTCTATTTCTTGAATAATTAATTATGGTAGTTGAAATTATATTTTTTATATAAATTTTATAAGAAAAGATTTTTCTATAAAAATAGTTGGGACAATAATTATTTTAGCTGCTATAACAAAAAGAGCTCAAATTCCTTTTAGTTCTTGATTACCAGCTGCTATAGCAGCTCCTACCCCAGTTTCTGCTTTAGTTCATTCTTCTACATTAGTTACAGCTGGAGTTTATTTATTAATTCGATTTAATAATTTATTATTAGATATATTTATATTAAAAATTTTATTATTATTATCTGGTTTAACTATATTTATAGCTGGTATTAGAGCTAATTATGAATTTGACCTGAAAAAAATTATTGCTTTATCTACTTTGAGTCAACTAGGATTAATAATAAGAATTTTAAGAATAGGTTTACCTGATTTAGCTTTTTTTCATTTATTAACTCATGCTATATTTAAAGCTTTATTATTTATATGTGCAGGAGTTATTATTCATATAATAAATAATATTCAGGATATTCGTTATATAGGAGGTATTAGATATTATTTACCTTTTACATCTTTATGTTTAAATATTTCTAATATAGCTTTATGTGGTATTCCTTTTTTAGCTGGGTTCTATTCAAAGGATATGATTTTAGAATTAGTATCTTTAAGATATTTAAATATATTTATTTTTTTTTTATATTATATTTCTACAGGATTAACTATATATTATAGATTTCGTTTAATAATATATTTAATAGTAAATGATTTTAATTTATTAAGAATTTATAATTTATATGATGAAGATTATATTATATTAAAAAGTATGTTTATTTTATTATTCATGAGAGTGGTAAGTGGCAGATTTTTAAGTTGATTAATTTTTTCTTACCCTTATATAATTTATTTGTCTTTTAATATAAAAATAATAGTAATTTATGTTAGATTGATTGGTATATTATTAGGTTATTTAATTAGAAATATAAAAATTTATTCTATAAATAAGTTTTTAATAACTTATAATTTAAGAAATTTTTTAAGTTTAATATGATTTATACCTAATTTATCTACTTATGGGTTAAATTATGTATTTTTAAATTTTGGTCATAATTTATTAAAAATTATTGATATAGGGTGAAGAGAAATATATAGAGGTCAAGGTATGTTTTATATTTTAAAAAAATATTCTATTTTTTATAATTTTTTTCAAATAAATAATTTTAAAATTTATTTATTTAGATTTGTTTTATGAATTATTATAATATTATTTATAATTATGATTTATTTAAATAGCTTATATTTAGAGCATAATATTGAAGATATTAGGGAGATTTTTAATCTTTAAATAATACATATATATATATATATATTATTGTTATATTATTTATAAAAAAAAATATTAATTTTTATTTTTACAATGAAAATGTAATGTTTTAAATAAACTATATAAATAGAAATAATAATGGAATTTAACCACTAAAAATTAAGTTAGCAGCTTAATTTTATTCATTTTATTTCTTACTTAATTGGAAAATAAAATTTCAATTTTATCATTAACAGTGATATACCTCTAATTTGGTTTCAATTAATAATTAAATAAGGAGTTATTTAAACTCTTTCTTTTAAGTCGAAATTAAATGCAAAATTTGCTTCTTATTTTAAGATAAATTAAATTATAATATTTTTTGATTGCAAATCAAATGTTTTACTTAAACTATTATCCTTATTTAAAAATTAAATTAGTTAGTTCATTTTAACATATTTTGATTTCATTCATGATATAATCCTAAAATTAGAATAATAAAAAAAAAGTATCTGATTTTTGATCAAATTAATATATTTACCATTAAAAAAGTTGAAATTATGGGGAAAATTAAAGCAATTTCTACATCAAAAATTAAAAAAATTACTGTAATTAAAAAAAAATGTAATGAAAAAGGAATTCGGGCTGATGATTTAGGGTCAAATCCACATTCAAAGGGTGAGGATTTTTCTCGATCAATAAAAGATTTTTTTGATAAAATTATTGAAATAAATATTATAATATTTGATAAAATAATAAAAATGATTGAAATTAATATTATTAAAATAATTATTTATATTAAAATTATTAAACTTTTTGATTGGAAGTCAAATATACTAAATATATTATATAAATGGTTAATTACCTCATCAGTAAATAGAGATGTATAAAAATAATCATACTACATCTACGAAATGTCAATATCATGCTGCAGCTTCAAATCCAAAATGATGATTTTTAGAAAAGTGGTTATTTATATGTCGTATTAGACAGATAAATAAGAATATAGTACCAATAATTACATGTAAACCATGAAATCCTGTTGCTATAAAAAAAGTTGATCCATAAATTCTATCTGCAATAGTGAATGGTGCTTCAATATATTCATAAGCTTGTAAAATAGTAAAATAAATTCCTAATGATACAGTAATAAAAAGTCCTTGAGTGGTTTGAGAATAATTATTTTCCATTAAAGCGTGATGAGCTCAGGTTACAGAAATACCTGATGTAATTAAAATAATAGTATTAAGTAATGGAATTTGAAAAGGATTAAAGGGAATAATATTTAAAGGGGGTCATATTATTCCAATTTCAATATTTGGTGATAAACTTCTATGAAAAAAAGCTCAAAAAAAAGAAATAAAAAAAAATACTTCAGAGATAATAAATAGAATTATTCCTCATCGAAGACCTTTAGTAACTAAAATCGTGTGTTTTCCTTGGAGGGTTCCTTCACGACAAATATCTCGTCATCATTGATATATAGTTAAAATTGTAATAATGTATCCTAAAATTAATAAATTTATGTTAAAATTATGAAATCATTTAATTATTCCTGTTACTAAGGTTAAAACTCCAATAGCTCCAGTTAAAGGTCATGGACTATAATCTACTAAATGATATGGGTGATTATGATTTGTTGTCATTTGTAAATTAATTTACTTCTCTAGCATAAAGATTTCTTAAAATAGAAATTACATATGATTGAATTACTGCAACTGCAGATTCTAAAATTATTAATAAGATTTGGACAATGATTAATAAAATAACAAAATAATAGGCTATTTTATTACCTGTTCCTCTTAATAAAGTTATTAATAAATGTCCTGCAATTATATTAGCTGTTAATCGAACAGCTAATGTTCCAGGTCGAATAATGTTACTAATAGTTTCAATTAAAACCATAAAAGGTATAAGAATACTTGGTGTTCCTTGAGGGATTATGTGTGCAAATATATGTTGAGAATTATTAATTCATCCATAGAATATAAAACTTAATCATAAAGGTAATGAAATTGATAGGGAAAGAGTTAGATGTCTTGTGCTTGTAAAAATATAGGGGAATAATCCTAAAAAATTATTAAATAAAACAAATGAAAATATTGAAATAAAAATAAAAGTTGATCCATTTAATCTATTAGGTCCTAATAAAGTTTTAAATTCTTTATGAAGGGTTGTTAAAATTAAATTTCACAATACTATAAATCGATTAGGAATTAATCAGAAAGAATATGGGATAAATATTAAACCAATCAAAGTTCTAATTCAATTAATTGATAAATTAAATAAATTTGTTGAAGGATCAAAAATTGAAAATAAATTATTTATCATTTTCAATTAAAATTTTTTGGTAGATTTTTTTTATTATTTTTAAGATTATTTAATTTTAAATTAAAAATATAATAATTTAAAATATTAAATAAAATAAAAATAGAAATAAAAAATAAAAAAGAAATTATTCAGTTGATAGGTATTATTTGAGGAATAAAAGAATATTACTTGGGTAATAATTTAAATTTGACATATTTATGTTATAATTTAACTAATTCTTTAATTGATAATAATCATTAGAAGTAAATGCTAATTTACTATAAAATGGTTTAAGAGACCATTACTTGCTTTCAGTCATCTAATGAAGAATAGTTATTAACTCAATTAATAAAGTTTTTAATTGAGATTCTTTCAATAACAATAGGTATGAAACTATGATTTGCACCACAAATTTCTGAACATTGACCATAGAATATTCCAGGGCGATTAATAAAAAAATTAGTTTGATTTAAACGACCTGGATTAGCATCTACTTTGACTCCTAGAGAAGGTACAGTTCAAGAATGGATTACATCAGTTGCAGTAACTATAATTCGAATTTGATTATTTATTGGAATAATAATTCGATTATCAACATCTAATAAACGAAAACTATTATTTTTTATTTCATTTTGGGGAATTATATAAGAGTCAAACTGAATATTGTTGAAATCTGAATATTCATAACTTCAATATCATTGATGTCCAATTGATTTTAAAGTAATTAAAGGGTTATTTAATTCATCTAATAAATAAAGAAGGCGTAAAGAAGGTAAAGCAATAAAAATTAAAGTAATTGCTGGTAAAATAGTTCAAATTAATTCAATTATTTGTCCTTCTAATAAAAATCGATTAATATAAGAATTAAAAAATAAACTAATTATTAAGTATCCTACTAAAATGGTAATTATAATAAGAATAACTAAGGTATGATCATGAAAGAAAATAATTTGTTCTATTAAAGGGGAGGCTCTATTTTGAAGATTAAAATTAGATCAGGTTGCCATGTTCTAAAAAAAGGATTTTCCTTTATAAATGGGGTTTAAATCCATTACATATAATCTGCCATATTAGAAATTTCTTAAAATAGGTAATTCATTATAAGAATGTTCAGCAGGTGGTAGATTTTGGTATCATTCAATTGAAGAATTTATATTTAATGGGAATAAAATAATTCGTTTTTTTACTATAGATTCTCAAATAATAATTAATATAAATAAAGTAGCAATCAGAGAAATATATGATCCTAAAGATGAAATAATATTTCATGATGTATATGAATCTGGATAATCAGAATAACGACGAGGTATTCCTGCTAATCCTAAAAAATGTTGAGGGAAAAATGTTAAATTTACTCCAATAAATATTATGAAAAATTGAATTTTTAATATAAAGGGGTTTATTGATAGTCCTGTAAATAATGGATATCAGTGAATAAAACCTCCTATGATGGCAAATACAGCTCCTATAGATAAAACATAATGAAAATGTGCTACTACATAATAAGTATCATGAAGAGTAATATCAATTGAGGAATTAGCTAAAATTACTCCCGTTAGTCCTCCTACAGTAAATAAAAATACAAATCCTAGACTTCATAATATTGAAGGTCTATAATTAATTTGAGTTCCATGAAGAGTAGCGAGTCATCTAAAAATTTTAATTCCTGTTGGTACTGCAATAATTATCGTTGCTGATGTAAAATAAGCTCGTGTATCAATATCTATTCCTACTGTAAATATATGATGAGCTCATACTACAAATCCTAATAATCCAATTGCTAATATAGCATAAATTATTCCTAAGCAACCAAATGTTTCTTTTTTACCACTTTCTTGAGAAATAATATGTGAAATTATACCAAATCCTGGTAAAATTAAAATATATACTTCAGGATGACCAAAAAATCAAAATAAATGTTGATATAAAATTGGATCACCTCCTCCCGCAGGGTCAAAAAATGATGTATTTAAATTTCGATCTGTTAATAATATAGTAATAGCACCCGCTAAAACTGGTAATGATAAAAGTAATAATAAAGCAGTAATTCCAACAGCTCATACAAATAATGGTATTTGATCTAATGATATATTATTTGGTCGTATATTAATAATAGTTGTAATAAAATTAACTGCTCCTAAAATTGAAGAAATACCTGCTAAATGTAGGGAGAAGATAGCAAGATCTACAGATCTTCCTCTATGAGCAATATTAGATGAAAGTGGGGGGTAAACTGTTCATCCTGTACCTGCTCCATTTTCTACAATTCTACTTGAGATTAGAAGTATAATGGAGGGGGGTAGTAATCAAAATCTTATATTATTTATTCGTGGAAAAGCTATATCAGGTGCTCCTAATATTAGGGGTACTAATCAATTTCCAAATCCTCCAATTATAATTGGCATTACTATAAAAAAAATTATAATAAAAGCATGAGCAGTAACAATAGTATTATAAATTTGATCATCACCAATTAATGATCCCGGGTTTCCTAATTCAGCTCGAATTAAAAGACTTAAAGAAGTTCCTACTATGCCAGCTCAAATACCAAAAATAAAATATAATGTTCCAATATCTTTATGATTTGTAGAATAAAGTCATTTTCG